AACCACGATTATATGACCAAGCATATATCCCATTTTTTATCTTGTCAGAAAAAATTCTCTTAAGATTTGTTTTAATTAATGAATTAACTAAATCAAAATTTGTAAAAGGGGAATACGGAGGCTTATAAAAAAAAAATGCTATAATTATTCCAAGATAGGCTAGACTAACTGAAAACACTGCATCTTTCGCAAATTCCGACCAATCTGTTAAATAATTCGAATTTTGATGTAACAGATTTATCGAGGGGGTTAACCATTTGGATAAAATATCCAAATCGACGCCATTAAAAGAAATTCCTATGAATCCAACAAAGAAAGTAAAGAAGACTAATATAAGGATAGGAAATAATATAGTATTATCCGATTCATAAGGATACGCAAAAGTTTTCTTCTTGCCAAAACGAGACATAGTAAGAAAAGGTTGGCTTCTAGTTCTTGCATTCTCATCAATTCGATCTATCTTCTGTGAAAAAAAATAAGCACTTTTCTTTTTCGTCATTATTAATAAAGTTAACAAATGAAAGTTTTTGTTATTGACTTTAAAACCTTCTTTACCCCATAGAGATATTGAATAGAGGGAAGTCTTTTTTTTTCCACTGAAATTTTGAAAATGAGCATTTAAATGCCCTTCAAAAGTAAGTAAATAGATCCGAAACATATAAAATGCGGTTAATCCCGCCGTAGACCAAGCTATTATTGCAAAAATTGCTGAATATAACCAACTATCATTAAGAATTTGATCTTTGGACCAAAAACAAGCAAGAGGTGGAATGCCACAAAGAGAAAGTGTGCCTAATAAAAACGCACTTTTGGTAATTGGTACATGTTTTTTTAAACCTCCCATAAAAACCATATTTTGACTTTTAGTCGGAGAATAACCAACAATAGTTTGCATTGAATGAATAACAGAACCCGATCCCAAAAACAATAATGCTTTCGAATAAGCATGAGTAATCAAATGAAATAAAGCACTTCGAGAAGACCCCATACCTAGAGCTAACATCATATAACCCAATTGAGACATGGTGGAATAGGCTAAACCCCTCTTAATGTCTTTTTGAGCAAGAGCTAAAGTAGCTCCAAAAAATAGTGTTATTATCCCTATTAAAGAAATTAAATTCATTATTTGAGGTATAATAACGAAAAGAGGTAAAAGTCGAGCTACAAGGAAAATTCCCGCGGCTACCATAGTAGCGGCATGGATAAGAGCCGAAATAGGAGTCGGCCCTTCCATTGCATCTGGTAACCATACATGAAGGGGGAATTGTGCAGATTTCGAAACAGCACCAGAAAAGAATAAAACAGCGCACCACGTAACAAATAAAAAATTTAACTGATTATGAAAAATCAAGTTATTGAATATTTGAAATAAATCCCGAAATTCAAAACTCCCTGTTATCCAATAAAAACCCAAAATTCCCAATAATAAACCAAAATCCCCAACACGATTAGTTACAAACGCTTTTTGACAAGCATTTGCTGCAACAGGACGTGTGAACCAAAATCCTATTAATAGATATGAACACATTCCTACTAATTCCCAAAAAATATAAATTTGTATCAAATTGGAACTAGTAACTAATCCCAACATGGCAGTACTGAAAAAACTCATATAAGCAAAAAATCTCAAATATCCACGATCATGAAACATATAATTATCACTATAAATAAGAACCAAAATTCCAACAGTAGTGATTAATATTGACATAATAGAAGTAAGCGGATCGATTAAGTAGCCAAATTCTAAAGAAAAATCATTATTGAGAATCCAAGCCCAGACATATTGATAGGTAGCACGGCTATTTAGTTGCTGAATCGATAAATTGATCGAAAAAATCATGACTATACTTAATACTAAAACACTTTGAAAAGCCCACATACGACGAAGACTTTTTGTTGCCGACGGAAAAAGAAGAAGTCCCACCCCGATTAATATAGGAACTGAAAGTGGAAGGAAAGGTATTATCCATGCATATTGATATGTTTGTTCCATAAAAAAAGTTTTTTAGTCTGAATTAATTGCTTCTGATTAACTGGACCCCACCCCTTATCAAAAGGGATCAATAAAAAAAATCAAAATATGCACTAACTTAAAAAAATTTAACGTAAATAAAAATTTAGCATTTGATATTCGTACTTATTCTGTATCTGAGTTTTTCGAAATAGTTCAAATATTCAACTCAAGAAGTTAGACGTGGTCAAATAATATGACCACGTTCTGTAAAAAAAAATACTTCTTTTTTTTTAATATATTTGTATTTTGAAAATATACAAATTTAGGAAGAGATCCAAAATAAAAATAGAAATTTTTCTAACAATGGTTTTTTTTATAGCAAGCATCAGGAATTACACTCAAAAGTACTTGATTCTGATATAAATCGTGGAATTCACTAATGTCATCGGCTTAATAACTCGTCGTTTTTTTAGTTAGTTTCGTTTTAGTTAGTTTATTTCAACTTATTAACTAATTCCTTATGAGATTTATTATGATTCTTTTTTTTTTGTTTATAAAAAAATATTTTTGTTATTAGAAACCGTTAGAATATCTGAGTGTATATATAAAACTTAATGGTTTATTTGAAACTTGATTTTTTATTAATTGAGAAAATTTTCTTTAGTGAGAAAGGATAAAAAGATGTATCCGGTAACAGAACAGAGAAATTACTAATCTCATTCGAATTTCAAAAATTTTAGACGGATTCGTTGGACTAGTTACTCGAAAAAAGATTCCATTTGGTATTAGATAAAAGTTGTCTTTTGAAATACTTCCTTCGATTTTATTACATGGAAATGCAGTGTCGAATGACAAAAAGCACTGGAGATAGATCTTTTAGATTCTTTTTTTTAGTTCCACGAATTAGATTTATATATCATAGCTGATTATAGAAATATCTGAGAAAAAACGAAAAATAAAAGTACTACTAATCCATAACAACTTATTTGTTCTTAGAAGCCTTCTAGAGTATAAAAAACCTTTTTGAACAAAAAATTTGTAGGAATCTTGTAGAGAAGTTTCATATATTTAGATTTATTTGTGATGATAAGGACTAAAAGAATAACTAGATAATGAATAGTAATTAAGGATTCTTTTGAACAATAGATGTCTTTCACATCCAACTATAACAATGAGTAACCTCTTCATTTTGAAATGGCAGTTCCAAAAAAACGCACTTCTAGATCAAAAAAGCGTATTCGTCAAAATATTTGGAAAAGGAAGGGATATTCATTGGCGTTAAAAGCTTTGTCATTAGGAAAATCTCTTTCTACCGGCAAATCAAAAAGTTTTTTTATGCGACGAGCAAATAAGTCCTAAAATGTTGTAAGACTCGGAATCTATTTGACGTTAAAATTGGCTCATTTCAGTCTTACTATCAAATTCTCAATTACAACTCTCTATTAGTTTGAACTAATCAATATGAAATAGACTCCGTTTTGTGATGTTCATATGTAAAAATGGAACATTAAGAATTTGAAAATTTCGCAAATTCTAAGAAAAAATACAATAAGAAAAACCAAGGTTTTACCTTTTTTTAGGACTCTATTTTTCATTTTGTTGGTGGGGAGTCTTATTTTCCCCATCGACCTTTTTGTTATAATTCAAATGCTAATAATATGTTTTCTTTATCTATATATCTAAAGAATATCGAGAGAAGATCAGAAATAAGATCTTTAGTTCAAATTAACGAGAGAAACTCATTGATTCAATTTGGAAAACTTGTCTAACTTTCTGACTTCGTCTTTCTCGGAATGACTATAGAGTTCGCAGATATTTTTTGATTTCAGCCCAACCAATAAAAGACGAAAACTCTCTGGATATTATATACAAACAATGTCTTACTTTAGAAAAATCCAAAAAAGGTTTTGTTTATGTTCCGCGAGAAAATTCATTTGGTTGTTTTAAATTTCTGAAATAAGTTAAATGGGAACTAATTGTTATGAATTTGAATTGTTATTCAAAAAATTTTTCAGTGAAGTGACACTGTCAATCTTGACGATTCAATATAAATAGCCTATTATGGGTTCGAACAAGCCGCTATGGTGAAATCGGTAGACACGCTGCTCTTAGGAAGCAGTGCTAGAGCATCTCGGTTCGAGTCCGAGTGGCGGCATGCCGTCTTCGAAACACCAAACAATAGATCTTATAATGAAAAATGAATTAAATTCCCGCTTTTCATTTATACTTAAATTAAGGGATTACTCTTTTTTTTTTTATGATATTTTATGATATTTTCAACCTTAGAGCATATATTAAATCATATTTCCTTTTCAATTGTTTCAATTGTCATTTCAATTTGGTTTTTCAACCTATTGGTCACTGAACTCATAAAACCATATGAGTTATCAGAAAAGGGCATGATACCGACCTTTTTGTGTTTAACTGGCTTATTAGTGACTCGTTGGATTTATTCCGGTCATTTTCCACTAAGTGATTTATACGAATCATTAATCTTTCTTTCGTGGAGTTTCTCCCTTATTCATATAGTCGCCTATTTCAAAAAAAATAAAAATCTAAGCGCAATAACCGCCTCGAGTACTATTTTTACCCAAGGCTTTGCTACTTCAAGTCTTTTAAGTGAAATACAGAAACCTGCAATATTAGTCCCTGCGCTCCAATCTGAGTGGTTAATAATGCACGTAAGTATGATGATATTGAGCTATGCCGCTCTTCTGTGTGGATCATTATTATCCGCTGCACTTCTAGTCTTGACATTTCGAAAGAAAAGTAATCGGTTTTTTAAATCATTTTCATTTAACAAAATCCAATATAGCTATGACAGAAGTACTATTTTAAGAAATACTTCTTTTTTTTCTGGTAAGAATTATTACAAGAGCCAATTAATTCAACAATTGGATTTTTGGAGTTATCGTGTGATTAGTCTAGGATTTCTTTTTTTAACTACGGGTATTATTTCAGGAGCAGTCTGGGCGAATGAAGCGTGGGGATCATATTGGAGTTGGGACCCAAAAGAAATTTGGGCCTTTATTACTTGGATGATATTCGCTATTTATTTACATATTCGAACAAATAAGAATTTCCCAGGTGAAAATTCCGCACTGGTGGCGGCTCTAGGTTTTCTGATAATTTGGATATGCTATTTTGGAGTTAATCTATTAGGAATAGGGTTACATAGTTATGGTTCATTTACATTACCGTCTAGCTAAGGAAGCTTCTTACGAATACAAACTAACTCGAGCTGTCTATAAAAAACTTTGTAACGAACTGCGTGAATCCAGTACCAATGTGTAGTGATTCGCGCGGTTCTCGCAAAGACCGCGCATATCGGGTTAAAATGAAAAGTCATTTTTCACTTTATTTTAAATAATAGAAAAAAAGCATTCTTTTGTTTATTCTACAACAAGTTTTAAAAAATTATCTAATTTTTTCTTTAGGAAAAATCTCTATAAAAAACTAGATAAAAGAACTTCAACCTTCTCAACTGAGAGTGACAGAACAAAATCCGGGTAGATTCCAATCCCTATTATGGGTAGAAAGATAGCGATTGAAACAAACAACTCGCGCGGTCCAAAATCAAAAAGATAAGAAGTAGGGGCATTAAATAACTTGGATCCATAGAACATCTGGCGTGACATAGATAATGAATAAATAGGCGTTAATATAATTCCAATTGCTATTACAAAAGTCAGTAGAATTTTTGGCATGAAAAGATATTTTTGACTGGTAATTAGTCCCCACAATACGATTAATTCTGCAACAAAACCACTCATACCCGGTAATGCGAGGGAGCCCATAGAAAAGCTACTAAATAGCGTAAATATTTTTGGCATTGGGATAGCTACGCCGCCCATTTCGTCGAGATAAACAAGACGTATTCTATCATAACTTGTTCCTGCCAAGAAAAAAAAGGCCGCCCCAATAAATCCGTGAGAAATTATTTGTAAAATGGCTCCATTGAGTCCTGCGTCGGTTATAGAACCAATTCCTATAAGTATCAAACCCATATGCGATACAGAAGAATAGGCTATTCTTTTTTTAAAATTACGTTGGCCGGAAGAAGTTAAAGCTGCATAGATTATTTGTATTGTGCCTATTATCATCAACCAGGGAGAAAAAATAGAATGAGCATGAGGTAATAATTCCATATTAATCCGAATCAATCCATATGCCCCCATTTTTAATAAGATTCCAGCTAAAAGCATACAAGTACTGTAATGAGCTTCGCCGTGGGTATCAGGTAACCATGTATGGAAAGGTAGAATCGGCGATTTGACAGCAAACGAAATCAAAAATCCGATATAAAATATTATTTCCAAGGCCACAGGATACGGTCGATTAATTGATGTTTCAAAATCTAATGTTGGTTCATTCGAACCATATAAACCAAGACCCATAACTCCCATTAATAGAAAAACAGAACCTCCTGCCGTGTACAAAATAAATTTAGTTGCCGAGTACATCCGTTTCTTTCCTCCCCACATGGATAGAAGGAGATAAACCGGAATTAATTCTAACTCCCACATGATGAAAAAAAGTAAAAGATCTTGAGAAGAAAATGGCCCTATTTGAACGCTATACATTGCTAATAGCAAAAAATGGAATAATCGAGAATCCCGAGTAAGAGGCCAGGCTGCTAACGTAGCTAAAGTAGTGATAAATCCCGTTAGTAAAATAGGTCCTATAGAAAGTCCATCTATTCCTAATTTCCAATGGAAATCAAAAAAATGAATCCATTTATAATCTTCCACTAGTTGGATTAATGGATCATCTGATTGGAAATGATAACGGAATACATAGGTTAGTAGAAGGAGCTCTAAAATACATATACAAATTGTATACCATCTGATTACCTTATTTCCTTTATGAGGAAGAAAAAAAATTAAAGAACCCGCAGCTATTGGTAAAAATACAATTATTGTTAACCAAGGAAAATCATTCGTGGTAAAGGCAAAATACACTTAGGCCAGAAAACCGGTGCGCAAAAATTTTTTGCGCTCGGGTTTTCTCGGTAAAACAAATCGGCTGAATTCAAGTAGAGTTTTAAGTGAGGTATCAATAAGCTAGACCCATGCTGCGAGTTGTTTCATGCCATAAATAAACCCGAACACTCAAGAAATCCGTTGGACAAGCGGATTCACACCTCTTACAACCGACACAATCCTCTGTTCTTGGAGCCGAAGCAATTTGTTTTGCTTTACATCCGTCCCAAGGTATCATTTCTAACACATCTGTGGGGCAGGCTCGAACACATTGAGTACATCCAATACATGTATCATAAATTTTGACTGAATGTGACATTGGATCTATACATTTTTAAAGGGCATCAATTTTCGATCTACTAAATTTAGAATTGAAAAAAAAAAAGAGATAAACTAAATTTAGATATTAGACGAATCAATGAGTTTCCAGCGTTTGTGAATCCATTTTGTTCTGAATTGGTTTATGAAAGAGAGCCAAAATACTTTGATTTTTTATCTGAGATTATTTTTTCAACAAATTAGATTGATTGATTCGAGTTGACTTTCGATTACGATAAATTGACG